TCGTTTGGACGAGGACTTCCAAATACATCGTAAGCTAAACCAGTGCTGACGAATAACCAACCCGCAATAAATAGGGAAGGTATAGTAATACTATGAATGACCCAGTATCGAATACTGGTAATAATATCAGCAAAAGAACGTTCTCCTGTGCTTCCAGACATGTTGAGCTCCGCATATTCTTGTACAGTCGGGGGGGTCGATTCCGTAAAAGATGAAATCAGTAAATGGAAATTCACTGAAAAAAAAATCTTTGTGAGATCGTCAATATTGTACCAAGGGTGTCTTTAGAGTATACCGAATCAGTATAGCGATCCTTCTTCTGACACAGCAATGCAATTTCACAATCAGTGCCGAAATGAAGTGTTAGATAATTTCTTTCTTCTTTTCTTGTTGCGTATCAATATAGAATTTTGTACCATTTAATATAAAACTACTTATATTACTTATAGTATATTTATTTTCTTCATTATTGGCTTTGGACTAGAAACTGAAGATCAGATAAAATGTGAATCCGACGGGTTGGTTTCCAATAATTTCTGAAGGAACTTATCATATTCTCACGATTCAATTAGATGTAACATCTAAAGATATCCTTTTTGTGGTTGTAGAATTTTTTTTTTAAGAATTGATTAGTCGCCCAGTACTAATAGTAGATAGTATTCCATGAAAGAAAGAGAACAACGAATAAATAAAAGAATAATCAATATTGGCAATGCACGCATTGTTGTATTAGATCCAAACAAAGGAAAGGGGATCCTTCTTGACCTAATTACAAGGAGGTAGCTTTGGAATATGAAAAGACAAAATCTAAAACCGAGTTTTGATTGATCTGGTCATGTGATACTTTTTTTTCTTTTCAATCGCGAGATTATGTGAATGAACCACTACTGAGTTCGCTGGGCGTTCGAAAAAAAAAAAAAAATGGATTCAATATTTCGATACACTAAAAAATGATCAAAATTCTTTTCCAATTTTATTCCAAAAGAAAGTTTCATTTTTGAATGAAGTTTTTAAAAAAGTTCGTAATTATTACTTTATTTAGATTTAGAATATTCTATATATACATATATTAGTTATATACTAATATTAGTTTATTCAACTCAAGAGTTGACCAAAGAATCTGTTGATTCGAAATTGCGGGATGCGTAAATGTCCCAGACGATGGATTGATTTCTTACTTATGTTAATCTATTTTTGTTAATATCATCTATAATACTTGATGAATCAAAAACTTTCAATTGAACTTATACTTTCAATTGGTTGGTATTTTTGCCTATCCTCGTATCTTTCAAAAATGGAAACTTAGGGAAGTGCTTTCTAAACATATGTAGAAAAAGAACATATTTCATTTAGCCTTTTCATGCCTACTATAACTAGTTATTTCGGTTTTCTACTAGCAGCTTTGACTATAACCTCAGCTCTATTTATCGGTCTGAGCAAGATACGCCTTATTTGAAATTAATTAAATGAACAATTCATAAAAAAACCTTATCTGTGATAGTTCATATATTCTATAGTTCCTTACCGTATCAATTTACAATTCTTGGTCATTGAGATTTATAGTCAATACGGATTACTATTTAAGGATAGATATTACCTCCCCTTTCCCCTCTCAAACAAATTGAAATGATTGAAGTTTTTCTATTTGGAATCGTATTGGGTCTAATTCCTATTACTTTGGCTGGATTATTCGTAACTGCATATTTACAATACAGACGTGGTGATCAGTTGGAACTTTGATTAATTAACATCCTTTTTTTGATTGACCTCCTACTTCCTTTAATTCGCGGGAGGTCAAATTTTGATTGGTTTAATTATTTCGGTGGTAATTTTCGACCTAGCGCGACTAACAAGAACACAGAATCACGCTCTGTAGGATTTGAACCTACGACATCGGGTTTTGGAGACCCACGTTCTACCGAACTGAACTAAGAGCGCTTTAGTATCACAATGAATATTTCATAACCCCAATCCGTCTTGCATATATACTATACATAAAATGAAAGATTTTTTGTGTATGTCCAATTTTCTTTTAATCGATCTCAATTGACCCCCCGTTACTGTTCAGAAGATAAGTAATAGGTAGGGATGACAGGATTTGAACCCGTGACATTTTGTACCCAAAACAAACGCGCTACCAAGCTGCGCTACATCCCTTTCAATTGGTCTACAATGTCATTGTAGAGAATCCCTGCTTTGTTTTCCATATCTTTATTTCCTCCATTGATATACACAAATATCTTGTCATTTCTCCTTTTTGGTCTCATATAATAATATAATTATATTAAAAATAGTAAAATACTTCTATTATATTTCTATTATATAAAGTATGAAATAAAGTATGAAATAAATATGAGACCCCGTAAAAAAATGAATATTTTTCGAGAATTTCTGGCATAAAGGGGCGTATTTGTTTCTTTTAAGATTAAGAAAAGTAATATCTATTTTGCACATTTCAAGTTGTACATTTCAACTTGAATTAGGGATTCCGCGTACAAATACAAGCGGTCGGTCATTAAGTACATATACACATCTGGGTATATATGTATTACCATTATGTATTAGAAATAATAAAGAAAGAGGAGAATTTAAAATGCGAGATCTAAAAACATATCTCTCCGTGGCACCGGTAGTAAGTACTCTATGGTTCGGGTCTTTAGCAGGTTTATTGATAGAGATCAATCGTTTTTTTCCGGATGCGTTGATATTCCCCTTTTTTTCATTCTAGTTATTGATATGGGAGGGGGGGAAGAGGATTAGAGATACAATCAAATATCTGTAACTAATCCCTTCCCTTTTTTTTTTTAGAATATACGTTAGAAAAACAAATAAAGGGATTCCTCCTCGGTGAAACTAGTAACTCGGGCCAGGTTTAAATTTAAATGAAATTAATAAAAAATAGAGTGAAATGTGATGGTTGGGGCAATAATATCATACAAGATACTTAAATGAAAATTAAATGCTGTACGGCAATTTTAAATTATAAATCTAGTAATATAGTTAGAAATCATTATATTACTTATTATTAATATATTGTTATTATTACTATATTTATTTATATTGATTTATTGCAACGAAATCTTTCTTTCATAATTCGATTTCGAGTTACCTGTTTCTTTTTTTTTTTCGTTCCTTTCTTCTTCCTCGTTTCGGATCGGAAAATTAAAGAATTGAATGAATCAAAAACCAAAGGAGGCTCATGGCCAAGGGTAAAGATGTCCGAGTAACGGTGATTTTGGAATGTACCAGTTGTGTTCGAAATCGTGTTAATAAGGAATCAATGGGCATTTCCAGATATATTACTCAAAAGAATCGACATAATACGCCTAGTCGATTGGAATTGAGAAAATTCTGTCCCCGTTGTTACAAACATACGATTCACGGGGAGATAAAGAAATAGATCTAACTGGTCGCTCGTGTGTCAGTCTTCCGTTCCAAGGAAGATTAAAAATGACATATTAGATATATCTAATATCTATTGATTTAAATATAAACAAACAAAATCCTATTTCGATCGGACCAACCGTGATGGAGAATTAAGAAATAGGATCTTTAGGATAAGGAATAAACAAACCATGGATAAATCCAAGCGAATCTTTCTTAAATCCAAGCGATCTTTTCGTAGGCGTTTGCCTCCGATCCAATCGGGGGATCGAATTGATTATAGAAACATGAGTTTAATTAGTCGATTTATTAGCGAACAAGGAAAAATATTATCTAGACGGGTGAATCGATTGACCTTAAAACAACAACGATTAATTACTATTGCTATAAAACAAGCTCGTATTTTATCTCCGTTACCTTTTCTTAATAATGAGAAACAATTTGAAAGAAGCGAGTCAACCGCTAGAACTACTGGTCTTAGAACCAGAAAAAAATAGGCTGACTCTTGAATTGAATCAAAAAAAAATTCCAATCCAAACTCAAATGCGGATTGACGCTTTTTTTTTTCTAAAAATAGGAAATCCAGATTTGATTGTCGTTCGAAAAAAAAAAATTGGGGAAGAAGAAGAAATATTTTTTATTGAACGTGTTTCTTCATTTTCATTTTGACGACTTTTTCATATTTTATTATACTAATTTCTACTCTACCTTCCCAGAGTTCATTTTCCAGGGAACTCCATTTAAACCATTCCAACGGATTCCTTCCACTCTCTTTATTTTATGATCTCATTGGAAATCATATAAAGACAACTCCTATTTAATATAGCTATTTGTGCAAGTATTTTACGATTAAGAAGCAACCGTTTCTTGTACAGATTGTGTATTAATTTACTATAACTGAAGTATACTTTATTGTCTCGAATTACTGCATTTATACGAGTAATCCACAAACGACGAAAATCTCTCTTTTGTCTACCCCTATCCCGATGAGCCGAAACCAAAGCTCTTATTTTCTGTTGAGTAATAGTCCGCGTAAGTCTTGAATGAGCCCCTCGAAAAGTTGATGCAAATAAACGGATTTTTGTTCTACGTCTTCGAGCTATATACCCTCGTTTAATTCTGGTCATTGAATAAATGAAACTTTGATGAATAACTAATTGATTTCCTTTCTTTCAGTTATTCCCTTCCCGTGTCCTAGTCTATTAATAACAAAACGGATTCTTCCAATGTATAAAATAAAAATTCCAATGGCTTTTGCTACTCTAACCTTCCCGACCACGATTTTTTTTTAGGCATTTCCCCTCGAAAATCAAAATTGTATTGATACTAGGTAAAACACATAGTAAATAAAAAAGTAATAAATATAAATGGATTATAGTGGGTTCCATCGTTTCTATGGTTACTTCTTAAACGGCGAGGTCTTCTCTATACACCGGAGCCCTTCCCTCATTTAATCAATGTTATTGTTAACTTGTACAGTTCACACTCTTTGGCTCTACCCATAATTATCTAGTACTAGGTCTTTCACAACGAGATCTACTTATACAGTAACGGTATTTAATTATGAAGATTAGCTGAGTAGCTGACCCTGTTAGTCCGTTCTTGCAAGAATAAGGCCTAAATTTTGACTTTTTTAAAATAAGATTTCCCCTGCTTAATGAATACCATTTGATATCAATGGGGAATTCTTTCTCATCTTAAATTTTAAATTGAGGTGGTTGGATTTGCACCAACGAGAACCATACATTTGATACCCCAATCGAAGGATAGATCTTTTTTTTTTTAAGATATTGAATATTCAATGGAGTTCGTCCATTTTATCCTACTCACAGGTACGGATCGGTGATACTGGATCAATTGTTTTCTTTCTTTTTCTTTTGTCCTAGTCCATGGTCTGAACGAGTCGCACATACACCCTAGTACATGTTCCTCGTCGCTGAGGACATCCTCCAAGAGCGGGGGATTTCGTGACATTTCTGATTGGCTGTCTTGTGTTTCTAATAAGTTGTTTAATAGTTGGCATGTTGAATCATATATATAATGGGCTGGTTTAGATCGACCTTAACCGGATGCTTAGGAATTCTTTTTTTCTATATTTTGAATTTCTATATTAAGAAATTCAATTAATAAATAGAATATTAAATCCGGTAAGAAAGTAAAATCCCAAATCACGAATTCATGTGAAATCCTTGTTCTTTTTCTTTGTTATTCAGTCGCTACAAGATCAACAATTCCATGAGCTTGGGCTTCTGTTGCTGACATAAAAACATCTCTTTCCATGTCTTCGGATACAACCCATAAGGGTTTGCCTGTCCTTTGTGCATAAACCCTTGTGATGGTTTCGCGTAGCTTCAGCAGTTCTTCCGCTTCCAGGATAAATTCTCCCGTCTGTGCCTCATAAAAAGAACTAGCAGGTTGATGGATCATTACCCTGATGATATAATGATATAACATAAAAATGTTTCTTCTATCTCGCATGATGAAAGTGAAAGGTGAGGAGATAAAGAAAAGAATAATAAAAAAAAGATATAATTGAACAACCGTACAGGCATCTTTTGCGCATTGCATACGGCTCTATAATGGAATTCACTTTTTTTACCTTACTTACATCGAAGAAATATAAAATAAATTATAGGGTCTATCAGACTCAGGTTGGTAAATGATCCAATAACCACCCTTCCTTTTGTAGTAGTTCAAAAATACTATAAAAATACTATGATGGTTCCGTTGCTTTATATATTTATTTCGTCTGTTATTTAGCAATCCCAAAGTTTCTTTTTTTTTTTTATTTGAAAATAAAAAAAAGATTTATTTTCTTTCATATTCTTTCATAACATAAATATTGTTAAGATTAAGAGCCCCTGGTGTGAAAATAAAAAAGTTTGTGACGCTGAAATAGGCCTCCCGATAGATTGGCTAAAATCGAAAATACCTTTTATCTCATACTACTCTTTCGATACATAATCTAAGGGTTTTAAAAAAATCTCTCATATCGAATTCGAAGTGCCATGCTATTATTACTTAATATTTCATATAGTGTGAAGGCATAGTTTTCTTTTTTCTCTCAAATCAAATAAAAAACTCATTGGCGCCGAGCGTGAGGGAATGCTAGACGTTTGGTAATTTCCCCTCCGACAAGAATAAAAGATCCCATCGAAGCGGCTAATCCCATGCATACTGTCTGTATATCTGGTCGCACAAATTGCATAGTATCATAAATAGCTACTCCGGGTATTACCCATCCGCCAGGAGAGTTTATAAACAAATACAGATCTTTGGTATCATCCTCTATGCTGAGATATACCATAAGACCAATAAGTTGATTCGAGATCTCGCTATCAACCCCCTGGCCTAAAAAAAGTAATCTTTCTCGATAAAGTCGGTTGATTGGGATAAAATAGTATCCCTTAGAAACCGTACATGCACCTTTTGATGCATACGGTTCAACAAAAATCATGAAAAAAAGGAATCAATGTGTAGATTCTAGCTTTTTTTTTCATAACAGGTTTTTTTAACTTATAAAAAGGGACTTTTCTTTCATTTTTCAAGAAAGATAAGTTTTGGCCTGTTTATCTAAAAAAAATGACTAAACTCATCTGACTAACTTCTCATTGATGTATTGTTTCATCGAGATACAATCTAAATCGCGATGTAATTTTCTTGTTGCTGACTGGGCTTCTTCAATTTTTTTAGGTTTATGCTCTACTCCGAGTAAAGATCCGCCCGATTTGGATTTGCACATATAGGACAAATGCCCCAATACCACGTCCTTTTTCTACGACTTCCCTTTTTTTTTTTCAATTTATTTCACGTCTTCCAACAAATATTCAACGCATTCATCATATTACTCGATTGATTAATAGTTTGAGATCACTTCTATTTAGTATTTCTATTTAGAAATATATAAATTAATAGAAATAACTAAAATATGATATTAAGTCGTAATCCTAAATATATTTATTACCAATTGGTTTTATTTCTAAACGGAGCCTGGATACTTCATTTGATTGGTCTAACCAAGCCAACCATAAATTATTCTAATTGATAATATTAATCCGTATACCCTCCCTAAAAAATGGATCTAATTGCACTTCACGCTCCAAATTTTTGATAATTGAATCAATCTTTCTTGGGCGAAAGAGGGGATATCTCGATCGGGGAAGAGAACGGGGAAATACCATATGCCCAATATATCTGACAAGTCGCACTATACGTCAATCCACAATGCATCTTCCTCTCCAGGACTTCGAAAAGGTACTCTTGGAACACCAATAGGCATTAAATAAAAGAAAAATTAAGTACTATATCTCACTTTGATGTGAAAGCGTAACAGTGGGTTTAGTGGCCTAATATAATACTATTGATTTTATATCCTATTTTATTATCCTATTTTATCCCTAGATTGACTAAGTTCATAAAAAAAGAAGACAAAATGAATAAAGGAAAATTCTTACAAATAAGTCCTTTGAATGATGAACAAATATATATACATTCACTCATATAAAATGGTAACAACCCCCTTACCATTGCGTATTGGTACTTATCGGGTGTAGAATAGATCTGCTTCTTTTTGTTCCTACGAACAAAATAGTTTCGTTATTACTAAAAGTAATTATTACGAAAAGCATCAAACAAATATTAATACTTTCCCCAAGAGAATCCCCTAAAAAAGGAGTCCATAGCATAGTTTTCTCCAATGCAATAAAGTTACATTGTGTCTATTTTTCGTTGATAAAGGGGTATTTCCATGGGTTTGCCTTGGTATCGTGTTCATACCGTCGTATTGAATGATCCCGGTCGTTTGATTTCTGTCCATATAATGCATACAGCTCTGGTTGCTGGTTGGGCCGGTTCGATGGCTCTATACGAATTAGCCGTTTTTGATCCCTCTGACCCTGTTCTTGATCCAATGTGGAGACAGGGTATGTTCGTTATACCCTTCATGACTCGTTTAGGAATAACGAATTCATGGGGCGGTTGGAGTATTACAGGGGGGACTGTAACGAATCCGGGTATTTGGAGTTACGAAGGTGTGGCCGGGGCACATATTGTGTTTTCTGGCTTGTGTTTTTTGGCAGCTATCTGGCATTGGGTGTATTGGGATCTAGAAATATTTACTGATGAACGTACAGGAAAACCCTCTTTGGATTTGCCTAAGATCTTTGGAATTCATTTATTTCTCTCAGGGGTGGCTTGCTTTGGTTTTGGTGCATTTCATGTAACAGGATTGTATGGTCCTGGAATATGGGTGTCCGATCCTTATGGACTAACCGGAAGGGTACAAGCCGTAAATCCAGCGTGGGGTGTGGAGGGTTTTGATCCTTTTGTTCCGGGAGGAATAGCTTCTCATCATATTGCAGCAGGGACCTTAGGCATATTGGCAGGTCTATTCCATCTTAGTGTTCGTCCACCCCAACGTCTATACAAAGGATTACGTATGGGAAATATTGAAACCGTCCTTTCCAGTAGTATTGCCGCTGTCTTTTTTGCAGCTTTTGTAGTTGCTGGAACTATGTGGTATGGTTCAGCAACTACCCCGATTGAATTGTTTGGTCCTACGCGCTATCAATGGGATCAAGGATACTTCCAACAAGAAATATATCGAAGAATTGGTGCTGGCTTAGCCGAAAATCAAAGTTTATCCGAAGCTTGGTCTAAAATTCCTGAAAAACTAGCTTTTTATGATTACATCGGCAATAATCCGGCAAAAGGTGGATTATTCAGAGCGGGCTCCATGGACAACGGGGATGGAATAGCCGTTGGGTGGTTAGGACATCCTATCTTTAGAGATAAAGAGGGGCGTGAACTTTTTGTACGTCGTATGCCGACGTTTTTTGAAACATTTCCGGTTGTTTTGGTCGACGGGGACGGAATTGTTAGAGCTGATGTTCCTTTTAGAAGGGCAGAATCAAAATATAGTGTCGAACAAGTAGGTGTAACTGTTGAGTTCTATGGCGGCGAACTGAACGGAGTCAGTTATAGCGATCCCGCTACTGTGAAAAAATATGCTAGACGTGCTCAATTGGGTGAAATTTTTGAATTAGACCGTGCTACTTTGAAATCCGATGGTGTTTTTCGTAGCAGTCCAAGGGGTTGGTTTACCTTTGGGCATGCTTCGTTTGCTTTGCTCTTCTTCTTCGGACATATTTGGCATGGTGCTAGAACCTTGTTTAGAGATGTTTTTGCTGGTATTGATCCGGATTTAGATGCTCAAGTGGAATTTGGAGCATTCCAAAAACTTGGAGATCCAACTACAAGAAGACAGGTAGTTTGATACAATATTGCTTTGTTACTTTTCGTTTTTAGTTTATTTGACTGACTATAGGGTTGGGGTACCGGATAAATCTTGATTTGACATTTGACTCGCTGCCTTTTCTTTGACTTTTGTTCTTTCTTTATCCGGGAGACGATCCCAAATAAACAGGTATGGAAGCTATAATTGTAAACCACGATCGAATCTATGGAAGCATTGGTTTATACATTCCTTTTAGTCTCAACTCTAGGAATAATTTTTTTCGCTATCTTTTTTCGCGAACCGCCTAAAGTTCCAACTAAAAAGTAAAAAGGTGAAATAATTTTTCATTATCTCAATTGAAGTAATGATCCTCCCACTGTTGGGAGGATCATTACTTCAACTAGTCCCCGTGTTCCTCGAATGGATCTCTTAGTTGTTGAGAGGGTTGCCCAAACGCAGTATATAAGGCGTACCCAGTAAAACTTACAAGTAAACCAGATAAAAAGATGGCAACTAGGGTTGCTGTTTCCATTATTATATAGTTTTAAGACATTATATAGTTTTAAGACCACAATGGATCTATGATAAGATCATTTATTTACAACGGAATGGTATACAAAGTCAACAGATCTTAATGAATATAAAATATTATGGCTACACAAACCGTTGAGGGTAGTTCTAGATCTGGCCGCCCAAAACGAACGAATGCCGGAAGTTTATTGAAACCATTGAATTCAGAATATGGTAAAGTAGCTCCTGGTTGGGGAACTACTCCTTTGATGGGTCTCGCAATGGCTCTATTTGCAGTATTTCTATCTATTATTTTGGAGATTTATAATTCTTCCATTTTATTGGATGGAATTTCAATGAATTAGATTCACAAGAACCATTAACTAGCTTTTTCAATACAAAGTGAAGCATTTAGTTTTCTGATTTTTATCCCATTCTATTTTGGTAGTTCGACCGTGGAATTTCTTTTTTTCTGTATTTCCGGAATATGAGTGTGTGACTTGGTATAATTGATCCTATGGCTAGTACAGAGAATGGGTCTGTCATCTTGATAGAGATGGTTTTACTTCGTCGGATATTCATTTTAGTATCTGGAGCACGGAATATATAAAATAGATTACATAGATTACAAAGTATTAGAACTATGATTCATACTTAATAGTCAGACCTCGCGGCCGGACTCCAAAAAATTTTTCAAAGAGTTAGAAGTTATAAATAGAAAGATTTTTATTCTTTCAAACTTCCTTTTATGCTTATTTTGATCAAAGGACAAAGATTTCTTTGGATTTTTAGTCATTATATCTAGTCATTGAATAAGTGATGATCCAACGGTTCTTACTCAGGGAATTGGGGGACTTAGTTTGAGGGGGTTTTATTGAATCATCGTGGTTCTAGTATGAATCTGAGGTTTTAATCGATTCATAGGGTCTTAACAAGAGAATTCCTATCAATAATAAAAAAAAAACAGCAGTAAAGCCGCATTACACATAAATAACAACAAAGAAAATAGGTAAATAGAAGATTCAAGAGGCCTATAACGATCAATATAGAGACGAATGAGCCGACTTGATTTTTTGGCATTATAACCACAAGGAATAGTTTTCGGGTTTTTATTCTTTCATATCTTCAGAAAAAAAAGAATCATAGAATTAAGAAATTTAAAACTTTCTATTCCACACATCCGTTAGAACTAGTATTGGGGTGTTTCTGTTTGAGCCGTACGAGATGAAATTTTCATATACGGTTCTCGGGGGGGGTCTCCTCGGTTTACCTATCTCAATAAAATCTATGATTGGTTCGAAGAACGTCTTGAGATTCAGGCAATTGCAGATGATATAACTAGTAAATATGTTCCTCCTCACGTCAACATATTTTATTGTCTAGGAGGAATTACGCTTACTTGTTTTTTAGTACAAGTAGCTACGGGGTTTGCTATGACTTTTTATTATCGTCCGACCGTTACAGAGGCTTTTGCTTCTGTTCAATATATAATGACTGAAGCTAACTTTGGTTGGTTAATTCGATCAGTTCATCGATGGTCGGCAAGTATGATGGTCCTAATGATGATTCTGCACGTATTTCGTGTGTATCTTACCGGTGGTTTTAAAAAACCTCGTGAATTGACTTGGGTTACGGGCGTGGTTTTGGGTGTATTGACCGCATCTTTTGGTGTAACTGGTTATTCCTTACCTTGGGACCAAATTGGTTATTGGGCAGTCAAAATAGTAACGGGTGTGCCTGACGCTATTCCTGTAATAGGATCGCCCCTGGTAGAGTTATTACGCGGAAGTGCTAGTGTGGGACAATCCACTTTGACTCGTTTTTATAGTTTACACACTTTTGTATTACCTCTTCTTACTGCCGTATTTATGTTAATGCACTTCCCAATGATACGTAAACAAGGTATTTCGGGCCCTTTATAAGGAAGACTCTACTTTTATAAGGAAGACTCTATACCATTAATATTTTGAATCAATCATTGGGGTAGGAAGAATAGTATTTCATTGCTACAAATATGGATTATTGAAAAAAATAAGACATGTATTTGGATATTGCTCTTCAACTCTACAAAAATATATATTTTTGACACTTATAGTTGAAGCGGATTCTCCGAAGAGAAAATGGATTATGGGAGTGTGTGACTTGAACTATTGATCGGGCCGTGCAGATATATGCCTTTATCTGCCACATTTGAATTTACAAAAAATGTGTCTTTGTTCCAACCACCGCGTAAGCCCCATACAGAGGATAGGCTGGTTCGTTTGAAGAGAATCCTTTCTATGATCAGACCCGATCGTGTCGTATATGATATGAACTGGCTCCGTAAGATCCAGTAGAATAAGTGATTGGCATAATCCAGATTATGCTTTAT